TAACATCATATAACCCAATTGAGACATTGTAGAATAGGCTAAACTTCTCTTAATATCTTTTTGAGCAAGAGCCAAAGTAGCTCCTAATAGTACTGTTATTATACTTATTAAAGATATTAAATTCATTATGTAGGGTATTCCTATGAAAAGAGGAAGAAGACGAGCGACAAGAAAAATGCCCGCTGCTACCATCGTAGCAGCATGAATCAGAGCCGAAATAGGGGTAGGCCCTTCCATGGCATCAGGTAACCATACATGAAGGGGGAATTGTGCCGATTTAGCAATTGCCCCGGAAAATACTAGAAAAACGCATAAATTAAAAAATAAAAAAGTAAACTCATTATCATTATTATAACTTAAGTTATTGAATATTTCGAACAAATCCTTAAATTCAAAACTACCCGTTATCCAATAAAGACCTAAGATTCCTAAAAATAAACCAAAATCTCCTATACGATTAGTTACAAAAGCTTTTTGACAAGCATTTGCAGCAATAGGTCGTGTGAACCAAAAACCTATTAATAGATATGAGCACATTCCAACTAATTCCCAAAAAATATAAATTTGTATCAAATTAGAACTCGTAACTAATCCCAGCATGGAAGTATTGAAAAAACTCATATAAGCAAAAAATCTTAAATATCCTTGATCATGAGACATATAATTATCACTATAAATCAAAACCAGAATTCCAACAGTAGTAATTAATATTAACATAATAGAAGTAAGTGGGTCGATCAAGTGGCCGAACTCTAAAGAAAAATCATTATTAATAGTCCAAGACCATACATATTGATCTATGAAATTGCTATTTATTTGCTGAATAGCCAGATCTGCAGAACAAATCATAACTATACTTAATAATAAAACACTAGGAAAAGCCCACATGCGACGAAGATTTTTTGTTGCCATCGGAAAAAATAGAAGCCCGACTCCGATTAAGACAGGAACTGGAAGTGGAACGAAGGGTATAATCCATGCATATGGATATGTATGTTCCATAAAAAAACCTTTTTCATTTTTAATTAATCCTTTCCGATTCACCGGATCTTCTCTCTTTCGCAAAAAAAAAGGAAAAAATATATATATATATATATAGATTATAGATGCAAGACCAAAATTTAATCTTTTCAACAAATCAAGAAGTTACAATTGGTTAAATGATATCACCCTTACTAGTGCAAATAGTTATTTATTTATAGTTATTTATATTTATTTATAGTTATTTATTAAGTAATATATTTATATATTTAAAGCTATTTCGGGAGATCCAGAAAAAAAGCTTTTTTTACTTTAACCAATTTTATTTCTTATTTCTTCTTATTTCTATAGTACGTTGGATACTATAGCTAGAGAGCTTTGACTATGAGGATATAAAGAAATCCATTAGTATAGTATGAATTCGTTTTTTTGTCCGGATAGTTAGAGTTTATTAATTATATGTAATATAAATGTAAAAAAAAAATGAATGACATATAATATTTTTTAGCCCTTTTTAGAGCAAAGTAGTATTATCAATAGTAAATAAAGATACGTTTTTATTGAATATTTAATATTATATTAATACTAGATAGATGTCTTTCACATCCAACTATAACAATGAGTAATCTCTTGATTTTTGAATGGCAGTTCCAAAAAAACGTACTTCTATGTCAAAAAAGCGGATTCGTAAAAATTCTTGGAAAAAGAAGGGATATTGGGCAGCGTTAAAAGCTTTTTCATTATCGAAATCTCTTTCGACCGGGAATTCAAAAAGTTTTTTTGTGCCGACCAATAAATAATAAAACATTGGAATAATAGGAATTAAGAACTGAATCGAAACTGAATGACTTTTTTGTTCTATCTAGGATCTAGGGATAGAACAAAAAAGTCTTATTCCCACAGAGGATAAACTATGCGGAAGCTTATTATTTTATTAAGTTAAATATAACTGACATTCTAAAACCAGATAAATATACTCTATTAGTGAACACGTATTTAAATGACGTTGTATTCCTAAAATTTAATCTTTCCGAAATATGAATTGACTACTTCAATCTCGACGATTGAGTATGAATAGGGTATTATAATTTTGAGCAAGCCGCTATGGTGAAATTGGTAGACACGCTGCTCTTAGGAAGCAGTGCTAGAGCATCTCGGTTCGAGTCCGAGTGGCGGCATGGGATCTATCTTCTAAAACTTCTAAAAGAGATAGACTCAAATTATAATTAAGGTACTCCCCCCCCTTATTAAAAATAAAAAAAAAAATATGATTTTTTCGACTTTCGAACATATATTAACTCATATATCCTTTTCTATTATTTCCATTTTAATTACACTATATTTTACAACCTTATTAGTGGATGAAATCGGAGGACTAGATGATTCATCCGAAAAGGGCATGATAGCGAGCTTTTTCTGTATAACCGGATTATTAATCACGCGGTGGATTTATTCGCGACATTTTCCACTAAGTGATTTATATGAATCATTAATTTTTCTTTCATGGAGTTTATCCAGT